GAGTAAGTTGTATTTATTAAGTACATGCCAATATAGTTATCTAGCTATCTGTATATTTTATCTTTTATCATAGTTCCACTTAGGGCAACACAGGTCGTGCCATATCATAATTGTTCTTTTCTACTCAATGAAAAATTAAAGCACGATCATTCTATTCTCTATAGAAATACATAGAGAAGATACCTGACTCGCTGTAATTTCTGCTCTGGGGTTTACATTTACATATATTTACATATATACATAATTGTTGTTATAATTGAAAATTAAAAAAAAAAAAAAAGTTATTCAAATGAATGAAATGCAATTTTTGTTATATTATTGTTATTGAATATATATGTAATATATAAATATAATCTATATCTATTTTTTAATATTTAATATATTATATATATAATATATATTAATATAGAAATATAGATAGAAATATAGAATATATTTTATATATATATATATTTTATATTTATACTTATTATTTTTTATATTGATATTGATACTTATTATATTGATACTTATTATATTGATACTTATTATATTGATATATTTATTATATTGATACTGATTAGTAGTAAATTACTGATTAGTAATTAGTAGTAAATTAGTAATAAAAAAATTTGATTTTTTTTTTGTCATTAAATTAAAGATAAAGAAATACAATTTAAAATTTCAAAATCGTTCATTAATTCAAAGTTAATAGTATAGTTAATGGTTCAATTTGCCCTGAATTTTTCAGTCATAAATCCATTTTTTCTCTTTTGACCCCCTTTTTTTTTTGAAAAGAAAGGAAAAGTTTCTAAATGGTATAAATATGTATAAAGAAAGATACAATCAATTGAAGAAAATGATCTCAATTAGGTCCAATAAAAAAGAGGAATTATTCTTTAGAATTTAGAAAAGGATAAGTACAACGGAATTCGGGATTCCAAATAAAATAGGAAAGAAACAAACGGTTCAGTCAGTAATCCCCCCAAAATTAGGAAAAATTTAGGAAAAAATTTAGGAATAAGTATAATATTATTTAAAATTTCTATCCATTTTTATTGTTTTGGCGACATGGCCAAGTGGTAAGGCGGGGGACTGCAAATCCTTTATCCCCAGTTCAAATCTGGGTGTCGCCTGCTCAACAAAAAACGCGAGATTGCTTATCCTGCTGATCTAAACCCAAATCGACGAACCCGACAGAAACAGAAATAAAGGCCTAGGCCTTGTCAATACTTGATTTTAAGAATGAGCCATAGGTCCTAGAAAGGACTCTCCATTTTTGCTTCTAGGATTAAAAATGGATGGTAGGAAAGACTATCAAATCCTCCTAATTTAATTACTTACTCTACACTACTAAGGTAATTAGTGTCTATTGATTCAGTATAGAATTGGATTGGATAGGCTGATGAGAAATCAATTTAGGAGCCGTGTAAAGGAATGAATAAAGATACTTTGTCTCCAAACTCACAAGAAATTCTTAGTGCTCAATCAACCAATCAATATTGATTGATTGGCCTTATAGAGATAGAATAAAGGTGAAAAAATTTTCTTTCAGGAGATTACAAAAAAAAATGTAATATCGCATGGCATTTCCAATTCTTTCACAGAAAGAGAAACTGTAAGTCTTAGAGAGAATATAGGTATAGAATAGATAGTTATCTACCTTGATAGTATATTTTTATGTATGTTTTTTTTTTTGTTTATGTTATGAAAAAAAGTCAACAAACAGTGAGTCTTACTATTCCTACATGTTTTATTAGGATAGGAGCATTCACTTGATATTTCCAAAGCATGTATATCGTATTTGTGCCTAATCTTTACTGATTCCACCAGCTCAGCCAGAAATACCATAATATAGGAACTTGTTACGAATGGATTTTGGGGATTGCTTCATCAATAGCCTTAAGTCATAATTCCATTTTGACTCTACACCATTGATTCCACTATGATTAGTGATCAATAATGGAATAATTCTTTCATTTCATAAGGATAGGAGACATAATTCACATGGATATAGTAAGTCTCGCTTGGGCTGCTTTAATGGTAGTCTTTACATTTTCCCTTTCACTCGTAGTTTGGGGAAGGAGTGGACTTTAGAAATACTAGACTTTAGAAATACTATTAATTGAGTAATCAAATTGTATCAATTGTTTAATTGATTGTTGTTTTATTTTACGAACTGTTTAAAATTAAAATCAAAATGCCTCCGTTTTCAATAATACAGTAAAATATGAATAAGAAAATACACTAATGAATAATAACCATTCGGGCAAACAATGAATGATTACCATAGTTGTATTTCGAAACTCAAATCAACGGAATACATATGATAGGATTTTTTTCCAACCAAATTCTTTCTATTCTATTTTGATTTGTTGAACCGGTTCTTACCAGAATTACAGATATTACAATAAAAAACAAGCAATCTTTCTTTTTTCCTTTATTTGTTTCCCCTTCTTTCTTTACTTTTACACTTTGACTGTTCCAAGAGAAAGTTGTTCTGCTATTACAGCGATACATACTTTCTACTGCAAGCTCTTAGTGGTTGTCCAAACAGGTCCTACGCATAAAAAATCTTGCTTGCGTTGAGCGATCTATATATCACAGATTTAACATTTTAGACTTCTAGATTATTTATTTTATTTAGGCTTTATCGACTCATCTAATGTCATGTTTAAGCATGACAAATCGACGAATCTATTACCCCTTTTCCAGATCCGAAGAAGTTACCATAGAACCTCATGGATCATCTGTTTATAGCTCAATTGATGACTTCTTTGGAATGGTAAAAAAAAGAAAAAAGATTCCTTGGTTTTGTTTTCTTTTATATAATTTTATATAAAAAATATACCCACACTTTTCTTCCTACATTGATTGTTTTGATCTATCTCGGGATCCTTATTTAATTAAAATTGTAAGAAGCCTAGCAATTAGGATAAAACAGTTGACCTTCCATTAATTATTATTAATTATTATTTATTTTATTTATTTCGGATTGATCAAAATTCATACAAATGGCTGTGAAAATAAAAAAATAAATATAAATAGAATTAGAGTGCTTTTTTACATATTTTATTTATATTTACTTTACATATATTTACTTTACATAAATTTACATATATTTACTTTACATAAATAATTGTACAGACGTATTGGAAATTGATCTATGTTATAAAGCCTATATCTGTATAAAAATTTATATACTAATAGATAGTCTACTATACTAGATAGTGTGGTAGAAATATATATATTTATATTATATAGTTTAGTTCTTTCTACCATACTATCTCAGATACTGTCGAGTCCAGTCCGATCATTTCATTTAAGACTTGGAGTTAAAATCCTTTTCTTTTCTTCAATCATTGATAAGAAGTAAAAGTATCAGTCAACTTAATCATTTTGACTGACTGTTTTCACATAGATGATAAGTAAAAAAGCAGTAGGAACTAGAATAAACAGTGCAGTAGCAATAAATGCGAGAATATTGACTTCCATAATCTTATTGTTTTGTTTTTTTTTCTTCGCAATAACTCGGGATCTAATCCCATAGAGATGAGAAATTTGACTGCTGTAAATTAAATGGGATAAATTGCATCCTAATGATACTGAATCGGATCAATGTTATGAATAACAATATCTAATCTATCAAATCGACTCATCGTCGAGAATTGAATAGTATAACATAGGAAGATCTTTTATCCATACCAAGTAAAATGGGATTTCTGATCCGATAAAGAATCCTACTGAATTTATCATCCTTTCCACTCTTTTCTAAAAACGGCCCTCTTCCTTATACAACATCTTTCCTTAGACTTATACAATTAATTAATTATCTGATGAAATATCATATGACTGGTATTCTATTGACTATAGACCCAAGTATATTCTATTGACTATAGACCCAAGTAGTAGAAGTGCAATAAAAAAAATGACGCGTTGAACTCTAAGCTAAGCTTTTTTATGAATCGATATTAGTAGAAGAAACGAAAATTGCCGTATTTGTCTGATGATAAATACAAAAAAAAGAAATAAAGATCCCTACATGGAATTAGATTTTGCTCCCCGTCCCCCCCTTTTTTTTGGTCGGGGTAATGGGGTAATAGAGAGATAAATTGACAAATTCATCGGATCGTTGGATCCTAGTCGGGACTGACGGGGATCGAACCCGCAGCTTCCGCCTTGACAGGGCGGTGCTCTGACCAATTGAACTACAATCCCAGCGGGATGTACCGCATACATATTCTTGTGATATCATAAGAGCATTTTATTTGCTGTGTTGTAACATAGACACGAATGATATACGGATATTCACATAGAATAGATATGGACTATACTCTATCTAGTAATATAGTAAGAATAACATACTAATATAGTAAGAATAACACGGTTTAACTAGTAATCCTGTGATTCTTTTTATTGCTACAAGATTGATTATCAACCTTTCAATAAGAAAAAACAACAAAAATTCAACTCTTTTCTTTATTCTTCCATATTGGGCATTTTTGGAAAATAAATTGGTTATATCATACTCAAAAGAAAGCGGCGAATTTTTGGGCCGAGCTGGATTTGAACCAGCGTAGACATATTGTCAACGAATTTACAGTCCGTCCCCATTAACCGCTCGGGCATCGACCCAGGAAGAATCAATTATAATTTATAATATTATATATATATGATATGATATATGATATGGGTTTTTTGATAATTGATAATCCACGATCAACTTACTTTCGCAGTACCCTACCCCCAGGGGAAGTCGAATCCCCGCTGCCTCCTTGAAAGAGAGATGTCCTGAACCGCTAGACGATAGGGGCATACCCGCCCGACCACCACCAGACTATGATCATAGTATCATCAGTTTTTCGGAATTGTCAATACAATAATTGTCAATACAATATAAAATATATATATAAAATATATATAAGTAATATAATAACGTAATGGTATGATTAGATCCGAAAGACCTTTCCTACTTTTCCTACTTTCACGATTCTATATAATTAGAATTTAAAAAAAAAATTTATGGTTCATAAACGCCCCATTAATTTAGTTATATACATTACATTAATTTAGTTATATACATTACATTAATTTAGTTATATACATTACATTAATTTAGTTATATACATTACATTAATTATATACATTACTAATTTATATACATTACTAATTATATAACTAATTATATACATTTAATACATTACATACAATTAATTAATACATTTAATTATATAATTATATAATTTTATATAAATTAGAATTATATAATAAATTATAATTATATATTATATAATTAATAATATATATAATATATTAATAATATATATAATATATTAATAATATATATAATATATAAAGAATATATATAATATATAAAAAAGAATATATATAATATATAAAGAATATAATTCTAATAAAAATAATATATAAAGAATATATATAATATATAAAGAATATAATTCTAATAAAAATAATATATAAATAATATATAAAGAATATAATTCTAATAAAAATAAATAAAAAAAAAAAAATAAACCATAAGACATCATTCAATCAAATTGAATAAATCTATGTCGTTGTGTTGGTACACGTATCAATCAAGTAAATCTTGTTCTGATGGATCGATAAAATAAAAGCAAATACAATACAGAAAGTGACATCGGTCTTGAAACAACTCACTGTATTGGTATTTCTCAAAAAGGGCATTTTACCCTAGACTTTACTTCTAACTTCACTTATTTTCTTAAGTCAATCCAATATCTTGTTCCTGAATGAGTTCCTATGCATACATGTATCTATGTATGTAATATATGTACATATATACATACAGTAGACTCATAATGGAAAATGAATTGCTAATTCATTTTTTTTTAAAGCCCTTTTAACTCAGTGGTAGAGTAACGCCATGGTAAGGCGTAAGTCATCGGTTCAAATCTGATAAAGGGCTTTTTCTATGAAACTCCAGTCTTCATTTTTCAGTTTTTCAGCCGAGAGGAGAATAGAAAGATCTTGTTGATATTTGTCAAAAAGATAACCCCCATTATAAACCACCCTTATATTATAATGTAATGAGTATTATCAGTTATAGTTTACAAAGTTATTGAACATTTATTCATTATGTTAATTAATCATTCCCCTTTTTAGGGGAAGTCGACCCTGTACTGTAGTGGTATAGTAGTTCTCCTCATGTTTCCTTATTCATATTTTTTGATCCCCGGGCATAACTATTCTAGATATCTAATCTTGATTATTAATCACCAAACAAAAGTATTCCTATTTCTCCAGTATTCTAATCAAACCCATCGTTAAAGTAAAAAAAAAAAAGTAAGTGGACCTGACCCGTTGAATCATGACTATATTGGCTATTCTGATATTCAAATTCTATAGTATAGAGATGAAATTATAGAAGCGAACTCTTTTTTATTTCTTTTTTTTTTCCATCCAAGAATTTGTCGATATTTCTGGTTTCATCTTCTTGTTACTGGATGCTCCATAGGAATAAATTGCTATTCCTTTCCCCCACAAAGAAAAGTTTATTTCGATAATAAATAAATTTTTCAATCTCTTTCTTTGATTTTTGATTCCAGAATCAAATATTATTGTTTTGTTCCGCCAATGCAATAGGGAACAAATGTGATAAAGGGGCTTTCATTTCTAGTTTACCATTATTTAATATTGAATTTAGTATTTCAAATTTCATTTAATTTATGGGCAGAGAAAAAAATTTCTTATTTTTTTTCTCTACCGGATAAAGGTAAAGTAAAAAGATAAATATTCGAAGTTCATTTTTTTTTGTTCGACCCGCTAAAAGAGGTACTCTGGCATTTGAGTCATAGGACAATTCAGGGTTCAAAAGGTTATTAAGAAAAAATAGTAATAGTAAGGACTAATCAAATCAAACTAATGGATTTACCTAGGTCGGTTTGTAGTCTAATAGAAAAGAAGAATTTGTATCTTCGAAACCCATTGGAAGGGGTATTGGACGAGACAAAGAATCGTCCATAGATAATCGAACTATCATATGCCCTGGAAATAAAATTATATGAGGTGTTCGGAAATGGTTGAAGTAGTTGAATAGGAGGATCAGGATCACTATGACTATAGCCCTTGGTAGATTTACTAAAGAGGAAAATGATTTATTTGATATTATGGATGACTGGTTACGGAGGGACCGTTTCGTTTTTGTGGGTTGGTCCGGCCTATTGCTCTTTCCTTGTGCCTATTTTGCCTTAGGGGGTTGGTTCACCGGTACAACTTTTGTAACTTCATGGTATACCCATGGATTGGCCAGTTCTTATTTAGAAGGCTGCAATTTCTTAACTGCTGCAGTTTCTACTCCTGCGAATAGTTTAGCACATTCTTTGTTGCTACTGTGGGGTCCTGAAGCACAAGGAGATTTTACTCGTTGGTGTCAATTGGGCGGTCTGTGGACCTTTGTTGCTCTTCATGGGGCTTTTGGGCTAATAGGTTTCATGTTACGTCAATTTGAACTTGCTCGATCTGTTCAATTGCGACCTTATA